TAGGTTGACGCCACAAATTCCACCCCCAAAAGCCATATTTTGACTGCGCTTCAACTATATCAACTGTACTTGAACTGTTAGATAATCATAGTCGATGATAACATTACTGTTCGCAACGCTATTACAGAACCGTACATGAGATTTTCACCTCATACGGCTCCTCGAAGGTCACAAAGAAATCTAAGACCCGTTTGCTATCATTTATCTTGATATGTTTTTAGGATAGAATCAAAATCTATCGTAAGGTCCCCAATTAGACAATGGAATTCTGTCTGCTATATATTCTTTTTTATTATAAAGTGCTTCTGAATTGATCTTATCTTTTAAAAATTGACAATTTTTTTGTTGAGTAATAACTTAACCTTTGAATAAAATGTTTATTGTAGAAATATCACTAAATATTTCAACCTAGCATTTTTGATTACGAAAAAAATGATACATTGCGTTAGTTCACGAAAAATTATAAGAATTATATCTCTCGAAAAAAGAAAATCGATCTTTTTTTTGTAGTGCAATTAAATTCTTTCGATTTTCTTTTTTCGTTCCTATTCTCCTTTCTCAGAAAAGGGAATTTAAACAAAGCAAAGTAAAGGATTACTTCGTTCTTGATAGTTATTTACTTAATCGGTGGATAGGAACATACTCTGGATCGGAATCGTGGGGAGTACTCCTTCATCATTTCTACCAACATAAAGCCCCAATTAGAATCCCTTTTATGCTATGCAGTATGCACAGAAAAATCCTGTTGAATAACTTACATAATCTCTATTACGAATCCTTTGTGTACCTTGGTGTTCCTAACTATCCACTCTTTTTGGTCAAAAAAGACCTCGTTAGGGTAATACATGTATGTTAATAGCTAGTAAAATCCCTAGACAGTTGCTCCTTTTGAACCCGCTTCAAGTCATGATGACTAATCACTCAATCTTGGGGTAAACAGTCTATAATGCTTATGTTTACTTTCACTTAACTCTTGTACATAGGAAATGAGACTGAATCTTTTTACTGCAAAATAAGAAGCTGTTTTTTTCACTCATATAACTATCTGGTTTAGTTCATCAACCCGAATGATGAATAAAAAATAAAAATACATATTCAACTCATGAAACTTCCTTCCTAGAAAGAACAAAAAGAGAGGAAATTTTATGTCTCAACGAATCACACGTAGAGATATTGATAACACACATAGAGTTAATGGTATTTCATAACTAATTGATTGAGCAGCAGCCCGTAAACCACCTAAAAAGGAATATTTATTATTTGATCCATAACCTGACATAAGAAGGCCGACGGGAGCAATACTTGAAATGGCAATCCATAAAAAAACACCAATACTGAAATCGGCTAGAACAAGGTGATAGCCAAAAGGAATTACTAAATAACTTAGTAGAATTGATGTGACTGCTATGGACGGTCCGATACTGAATAAACGAGTATCTCCTCTTGATGGAAGAAGATTCTCTTTGAAAAGTAATTTTGTACCATCTGCTAAAGCTTGAAGAATTCCCAAAGGCCCGGCGTATTCAGGTCCAATACGTTGTTGTATCCCCGCAGATATTTCTCTTTCTAACCAAACAATTACTAGTACACCTATCGTGATTCCTAATACAGGAGTAAAAATAGGGACAAGCATCCATATGATCCCATATACCTCTTTTAAGGATTCCAATCTAAAAAAAGAATTGATAGCTTGTACTTCTGTTGTATCTATTATCATTTTAACGATCAACTTCTCCCATAATGATATCTATGCTACCTAGTATTGTCATAATATCAGCCAATTTCATTCTTTTAACTAACTGAGGAAGGATTTGCAAATTGATAAAACCCGGCGGTCGGATTTTCCATCTCCAAGGAAAAACACCCCTATCTCCTATCAGAAAAATTCCTAATTCTCCTTTTGGGGCTTCGACTCTCACATAAAGTTCTTGCTTTGACAATTCAAAAGTGGGAGAAGGTTTTTTACTGATAAATCGATAGTCAAAATCATTCCATTCGGGATCCCATACTTTATCAAAGCGCCGGATTTCTAAATTCTCATAAGGCCCCCCCGGAATTCCTTCTAAAGCCTGTTGAATTATTTTTATTGATTCTGTCATTTCACGGATTCGTACTAAATAACGAGCTAATGAATCCCCTTCTTTTTGCCATTGAACTCCCCAATCAAATTCATCGTAAGACTCATAATGATCAACCTTCCGAAGATCCCATTGTATTCCGGAAGCTCGTAGCATTGGTCCTGATAAACCCCAATTTATTGCCTCCTCTCCGCCAATAATGCCTACTCCCTCAACGCGCCCTAAAAAAATGGGATTCCGTGTAATAAGCCTTTGATATTCAGTAACTCTTGTTAAAAAATAATCACAAAAATCCAAACATTTATCTATCCAGCCATGAGGTAAATCAGCAGCGACTCCTCCGATACGAAAATAATTATGCATCATTCGCATACCGGTGGCAGCTTCGAATAGGTCATATATCCATTCTCTTTCTCGAAAAATATAGAAGAAGGGGGTTTGTGCGCCAATATCTGCCATAAAAGGCCCAAGCCATAACAAATGCGAAGCTATACGACTTAATTCCAACATAATGACTCTGACATAGCTGGCCCTTTTAGGCACTTGAATATTGCCTAACTGCTCTGGTGCATTTACAGTTATTGCTTCGGTGAACATAGTAGCTAAATAATCCCAACGTGTTACATAAGGTAAATATTGTATAATTGTTCGGTTTTCCGCAATTTTTTCCATCCCTCTATGTAAATAACCCAATATCGGTTCACAGTCAATAACATCTTCACCATCTAGAGTAACAATGAGTCGAAGAACACCGTGCATTGATGGGTGCTGAGGGCCCATATTGACTATCATAAGGTCATTTCGTGTAGCTGGTGCAGTCATAGGTTTTTTCCCGATTCATTCTTCCATGAATTGCTGAAAGCGAAAAGAAGTTTATCAAAATTGAAGAGAAAATTCAAAACGACTCTTCCAATTAATGATTTTTTGTTTCTCGAATCTCCAACCGGCCGATTAATTCTTTATAACGTACTCTATTTTTTTTTGACAAATAGGCCAGCAGCCGTTGACGTTTTCCTAGAATTTTACGCAGACCTCTCTGAGATAAATAGTCTTTTTTGTGCAATTCCAGATGTGAAGTAAGTCTCCGTATCCTATTGGTGAAACTCACTACTTGATATTCAACGGACCCCTTGTTGTCTTCGTTTTCCTCTTTCAAAATAATTACACTGAATGGATTTTTTATCATAAAAAAAGTTCCTCCTACCCTTTTATTTACATAGATATATTTGATTTTATCGATCAGTAATAATAATATCAGTCATTTTAATGTCGTAGTTAGTATACACAAGAATTTTAATTTATTTATGGACTCCCGATTTTATTAATAAAAATTAGAATTTGATTTGGACAGGGATAAAAAGGGGGATGGTACGTTTTTACACTCACAACGTCGAAAAATTTAGACCTTAAATTAGGAAGATTCCGTTGATTCGTTTATTTTATAGATTTTATCCAAACAAATTGATACGTCATTGACTTAGTATTAAATAAAATATCGAGCTATATTAGACTGGGATGTAAGACAGGGCATATGTGCATCTGTTTGCTTTTCTATATGGTACAGAATATATAGGAAAAATGTACCATCAACCTATTTTAAATTGGGGATATATTCTTAACATACTAAAACGGCTTCCATTATTGGTATCAAACCAATATCGATTCATACAAGCTAAGTCTTCTAATCGATAATTAGGCCAAAGAAATAACTTTAATTTAATTAATTCGTTTTTATCTCTACCAAGATGTCTACTTTGATCCAAAAAAGGATTACCACTTTTTATGTTCTTCTTGTTACAAAATACTCGATTTATATCCACACTATTTATATTCTTTGAATTGAAAGAAATTAGAATTCTCAATTCTCTACGACGTCTAGACGATAAAATCTTTTCAGGAACAAGAAAATCATACTGTTTTTTGTCTCTATTTCGAGTTATTCTTTGATATCTTGGGATAGATTCATCCAATTTATTCTTATCGATATATCTTTGTTCTCGATATCTTTGAGGAGTTTGGTACTTACTCTTATGAACCAACGAGATACCTACGGTTTGATACATAATAAAGTATTCGTCGTTTTTTACAGACAAACGAATGGGCTCGATAAAAAATATCCCCCTTTTATTCAATTCTATAGGAGTCAATTTCTTCCGAATCACCATTATATCCAAATTTATTTCTTTCCTTTGAATAGACGATATAGTAGTATCTCTTGGATTTCTCAGTCCAAGCAAGTAACAATATATCTTGATATTATTGATCATTCTTTCAGTGAAATTCGGAATTAAACCATCGTCTATTATCCATTGAAAAAGCAAATAGTGTTTCCGTAAGAAAATCATTTCTGGTCTCATCTTATTCCGGATCTTGTATTGTTTTTTCGTTTTACCTTGGTTTTGTGCATATGATCTAAGACCTCTTCGGCCTGCGGGTTCTTTTTCTTCTTGATTTCGATTCATTAATTCAAAATCTATTTTTTCATTCGATGGTCTAAAAAAATTCCATTTTTGTTTTTCATTGATGTTTTTATTTTTATTCCAATTTAAAAGAAGTAATTTGCTTGGTATAATCCATGGTTTTATTTTGTATACATTATAAAGTGGCACAAATTCTGGAAAGAACAGAAGTTTAAGATTCGTCGATATGGGGTTTAGGATTTCTTCATTCATTTCCATCCAATCAAGAAAAAGTTTCTTGTCATTGATCTGATTTTTTTCTGAATTTTGATGAATTGTCAGATAAAAAAGAGCTTTTTTATCCATTTTATCAATTTTTTGGTAATTCTTACTTCCAATCTTAGTATTTATATTAGTGTTATAATCCATTTTGGTCCAGGCCTCAATATCTATTTTTTGTCTTAGAAAAAAATTGAGAATTTTCCAATCAAAATATTTTCTATCTGGATTTTTTTGCATATACATAATATCACCCTTTTCTAGATAATTATTGATAGGAATTTCCTCCAGGCTTTCAAAGAATTTTTGTTTATAATTGTTGTAATTAAAAGTAATCTTTTGGTTGTTATTTAATTCTGATGGTGATCCATAAATAATATATGAGGCCTTCTTCATTTCATAATTAATAGATTTATATGATAAAAGATCATATATATAGTATTTTAAAAAATTATCTTTTTGGTTTGGTAATGGATATACTTTTAAATTTTTTAGTTTTTTGTGATAAAGTAATAGGTCTTTTTCATATGAATTCCGTTTTGTTAAATCGTTATTTTGGGTCATACCACCTTCATTGATTGTAGTTCGCCATTTTTGTGGTATTAATCCAGACCATCTAATCTGAGATAAATTGTATTGATAATGACCTCTTAACCAGTTTTTCCATTGATTCGTTTCAGAACTTGGAAGTTTCGTATGTCTTAATTCGGAATGAAATATTCCTTGTGTTACAAAAGAATTTTTTATTGCAGTCTTAAGAAAAAAAGATGTTCCCTGATAGTCAAGAATAGATCTTAACTTATACAAATTAATAACTCGGGTTTGTGATAATTTGTAAAATACATATGCTTGTGATAAGGAGGATAAGTCAAAAAAAAGATGTGAATTCTTCTTACTATTCTTAATATTGCAAAGTGCCCTTTTTAGAGTCGAAATAAAGTGAATTTCTTTTTTGTTTTTTTGATTTTTTATTTCTTGGTTTGTTTTATTATTGTATAAAATGTATTTCTCAAAACAAAAATTTATTGATTCAAGAACGAGTTGTGTAGGAATTCTGGCAATATTAATGATACATAGAAAGATATCTATGTATATTCTTTTAATGAAAATTTTTATAAAAAAATATAATTTACAGATTAAGCGAGTGCTTCTTCTTTTTATTTTTACATTATAACTTGTTTTGTTAGGACTACTTTTTTTCTTGGCGTTACTGTTTTTTTCTTTCGTAAGACTCTTTGTTTTATTTCTTATTGTGCTTGTTCTATCAGTCAGATTTTTAATTTTTTTTTCTCTCAGTGAATAATTTGTATTATCTGTAGATTTAATTTTTCTAAACGAGTCGTGAATTGTCTGGTTCCTGATTATAGAATCTTTTTTTTGGTTAGTTTCGCTGGATTCATACACTTTTCTCAATCTAAATAATCGAGTTGGATTTACTTTTAAGAGTTCTTTTTTTATTCTTTTTATAAACAGAAATAAAACGTTTTTGATAACCCCCTTTTTTGGTTCTTTTGAGTCTTGTAGAAAATCTTTTGTTCTTTCTTTTAAAACTCTTAGAACTTGAAAATGATTCTTTTTCGTTTTTCGAATTTCTTTTTTTAGTTCTTTTAAAATAGGCTTAAAAAGGGAAGGTTTTGGGGGGGCAGAACCAAAAGGAAGGTTTGTTTGCGCTCCCCAAGCCGTTAAAAAAAAAAACTTTTGTTGTTCTTTCTTTAGATCTTTATAAGAAGAAAAAGAAGGCCTCAACTTAGATCTGTGCCAAGGTTTCAAATAGAAAGGAAATACTATTTTTATCTGAATACCCTCTTTAAACCAATTTCTGGGAAGTTCTAGTTCTGATAATTGAACACCATTATAGGTACATATAATATGCTTTTCTCTATTCCACTCATCGAAATCCTCAGCCCACTCGGGGGGTTGGGATAATAAGATACGCCCAATATTTTTAACTATTATCAATGAAGGTAATAAAATATATTTTCTAAAAATAGATTGAATTATTAATATTAAACTTCTTGTTGCTTGGGGATATGGAACGAAATCCCAGGCTTCCGCGATTTTTATCCACGGTTTCTCCTTTATGTTGTTCTCCCCTTCTTCCTTTTGTCTTTTTTTTTGTTCTTCTGTATAATCTTTAAATTCTGCTCCTTTACCCATCCCATTTCTAAAAAGAAATTTCATCTGTTCAGGGATATTAAAAGAAAAAGGGGGGGATTTTTTTATTCTGTCTAAAAAAAGAGGGGAATGCACATTTGCTTGAAACAATTTCGAAATAACAGTTTTACGCCTTTGAGCACGCATAGAACCTTTGATGAATTCTCGACGAAAATCTGATTCTTCCGAATAGTCTCTAATAGACACCCAGTTTTTGACACCTGCTTTGCGACTACGTTTGGTAGGCCTATAAATTATTACACGATCCCTTTTTCTTGAACGTATATGATAATCCAATGGTAGGCCTTCGTGAGCTGCGCCCGACAGGAATTCCAACTCGGTAATAAGTTTGTATGACCATCGAGGGACTTTTTTACTGATTTCTTTTATTACAAATTTTTGTTTTGTTTTTTGACCATTAGGGCTAGTTAGAATTGTATTCAATAAAAATTTGTAAAATTGGGCTCTTTTTTCTGAACCAATCCTTCCTTGTTCTTTTTCTGAAAATAAAGGGAGTCCCTTCCAATTTAAACTCGACCCCGATTCTCTATCAAATTTACTGATTAAAGTAAATAAATGACGATTTTCCG